CGATGGATAGTTATCCATCTTGATAGTAAATTTTTATGTCGTTTGCTTATGAAAGAAAAGAAAGGTAACAAAATAAACAATAGGTCTTACTATTGCCACATGTTCTATTAGGATAGGCTAGGAGCATTCCTTTGCTATTTTTAAGGAAAAGGTGTGTGTATCACATTTGTACTTAATGCCTTCCAATTCAAAATTGGACTAGAAATACTATAACGAATTTGTTACGAGTGAATTCATTAAATTGATTCATCAATAGCCTTAAGTCAAAATAGTATTTTGACTCTGCGCTATTGAATCCACTATGATTATTGATCAATAATGGAATAATTCCTTCATTCATAAAAATAGGAGACATAATTCACATGGATATAGTAAGTCTCGCTTGGGCTGCTTTAATGGTAGTCTTTACATTTTCTCTTTCACTCGTAGTATGGGGAAGGAGTGGGCTCTAGGGATACTACTAATTGATTGAGTAATCGATTGAGTAATCGAATTGGATCAATTGTTTAATTGATCGTTTTGCGAAGCTTTATTTTCAAAGCTTCTCTTTCCAAATTATACAGGACTACAATAATGAATAATAATCATTCGATCAAATAATGAATGATTACTAGAATTTAGTTGTATTTCAAAAATCAAATCTACGCATGATAGGAAATTTTTTCCAAACGAATTCTTCCTAAATATTAAATTTTGATAAACTAGCTCTTACCAAAATTATGGATATTACAATGAGAAAAAACCAATTCCGCGTTTTTTCTTTATTTATTTCCCTCGTTCTTTACTTTCACTGTTCTAATAAAAAGTCGTTCCGCTATTAGATTACGACTAGATTACGACGATACAGACGTTCTACTGGAAATGACTCGTGGTTGTCCAAAGAGGTTCTACACATAATAAAATTAGATCTTTCTTCCGCTGAGCAATCCACCACATATCGTACATTTCACATTTAATTTGTTTTCCAATTTCACATTAACTCTTCCAAATTTTTTTATGCTTTTTTGACGCATCTCACGTCATGTTTAAGCATGAAAAATGGGTGGGGTACCCTTTATTTTACTAATCTACTTCTTCTCTAAACCTGCAGAAGTTACCATAGAATTTCGTAGATCATCTGTTAATGGCTCAATCAATGACTTCTTGGGATGGGAAATCAAAAAAAATTCCTTGGTTTTGTTTTCTTTTGCTATAGTATATTCCCATACTATTCTTCCTCCATTTATTCTTTCGATGGCTCTCGGGACCCATATCTAAAATTCTAAGAAACGTAGGAAAGAGTTAGAAGAAATGGCCTTCCATTATTTTGAGTTGATCGAAATCCAGTGATGTATCGAAAAAAAGAAATCGAATTAGACTGCTATTTCGATGTACTAATCAACTATTTAGATGTACATATACATACATATTGATTGTATATTAAACCCTCTATTTAGATAAAGTCTAGTTGTATACAATACAACTATATATCATATATGATACAACCATATATGGTTGATACTATCATAGTATACAATATTCGATAATATACAATACTCTCTAGTGTGGTAGAAAGAACTATCTATAGTTCTTTCTACCACACTTTATGATTCCAACCAGATCATTTCATTTAAAACTTAGAATTTTTTTTTAATCCCTTTCTTTCATTTCTTCAATGATTGATAAGAACTAATAATTCAAGTTTGATTCAAATTAATCATTTTGACTGACTGTTTTTACGTAGATAATAAGTAAAAAAGCAGTAGGAACTAGAATGAACAGTGCAGTAGCAATAAATGCTAGAATATTGACTTCCATAATCTTATTGTCTCGTTTTTTTATTCGTCGCAATAACTCGGGATGTAATCCCATAGAGATTATAAATTTGATTCCTGTCAATTCAATGGAATGAATTGCATCCGGATGATACTGAATCGGATCAATATTATGAATAACAATATATGATCTATCAAATCGATTCATTGTCGAGAATTGAATAGGATAACATAGGGAGATCCTTTATCCATATTAACTCCGAAATGACATTTTTTATTGGATCAGGAATCCCATTGCATTTTTAATCCTTTTCCACTTTTTTTTCTATAACCTACCGCTTTCCTTATCTTATACAATCTTATACAATTATCCTTCCTTTTTCTTATACTTATACATATTTTACATATTTTTCTTAGACTTAGACATACAATTATGAGGTATTATATGATATGACCGATATTCTATGGGTCATACACAGATCCAAACAGTAATGGAAAAAAGAAGAGATTAAATAAAAAGGATCTAATCTAATATTAAAACAAATTTACGGAAAAGGGTCAGTGCTTGGTCTTTTCTTTTATTTTTTTAGTATCCTCTTTCTTGGATTTGGACTGGAACACATACATAAAAAATGCAGTCGTCAATTTGCATTAGAATTGTTTCTAATTAGTCATTGAAGATACACAAACAAAGTCGGATCTATACAAGGTGTGGTTTAACCTGAAAAATACTCTGTCGAGGTAATTCTGTTAAGTTCATTGTCTATCGTACATTAAATGACGACTACAATAATACCATTTTTGTATGTTCTCCCGGTAAAATATGGACACTTTACTCCATTTCATGGATCAAGAACAATCGAAAAAGAAAGTAAGACAAGAATGATACTTAATATAGTAATACCACAGATTGTACTAATCCACATATGATGTGTCTCTCCCTTATCAAGGGATAGTAGTGGAAAAAAGGGAAATTCCCGTACCCGTATTTATCTGATGATAAAGGCGAAAAGAAAAAACAGAAATAAAGACCCCCACTGGGGGTTAGATCTTGCTTCCTGCGCCCCTTTTCCATGAAAAAAGATAGATGAATTGATCAATTCATCGGATCCTAGTTCGGGACTGACGGGGCTCGAACCCGCAGCTTCCGCCTTGACAGGGCGGTGCTCTGACCAATTGAACTACAATCCCAGCGAGGTGTATGGCATATATGTTCTTGATGGAATCATAAGAACACTATATTCGTCGTATTGTAAGAAAGACACGAATGATATACTGATATCATATCCACATATGATATGCACTATAGTGAGAGGGACACAAAAGTGAGAGTGACACAGATTAAGTAATTATTTTATTGCTAAAAAAGGATAATCAATCTTTCAATGAGAAAAAAGATTAGTTTTCTTTTCATGATACTTAAAAAAATCAAATAAAACTGAATTTTAATAAAGTATCATGAATCTAGATCGTTAGAAAGATCAGAACAGAAGGACTGACCAAAATATGGATAGAGGAAAAAATAGACTCTTTCTCTTTATTTCTAAGGATCCGGCATTTCCGTTTATGGAAGACAAATTGGTTATATCATATTCATGTAGCGGTGAATTATTGGGCCGAGCTGGATTTGAACCAGCGTAGACATATCGCCAACGAATTTACAGTCCGTCCCCATTAACCGCTCGGGCATCGACCCAGGAAGAATTCATTCTAGGCTGATTAATAATCTATGATTAACTTCTTTTCATAGTACCCTACCCCTATATCTTTCTTTCATAGTACCCTACCCCCAGGGGAAGTCGAATCCCCGCTGCCTCCTTGAAAGAGAGATGTCCTGAACCACTAGACGATAGGGGCATATACGCCCGACCGTCATCATACTATGATGATAGTATGAGCAGTTTTTTGGAATTGTCAATATAATCTAGTCAATATAATCTAATGGTATAACTAGATTCAAAGAGTCTTTCCTACTTTTATGTTATGATTTCATAGAATTTTTTTATTTGATGATTCATGAAGGAACTATCCCATACATACTATTTATAATGAAAAGAGGTCTAGAATTATAATGAAAGGGGATATAGGATTCCTTCAGTTCAGGCAGTGATTTGCTTGGTCTGACAGGAAAAAAGATTAAAATCTTATTTAATTTATTTTCTTCAATTTGAATTCATTGTTTCGTTTAGTGTTCAGATAAAATATGCCTATCACTATCTCACACTAAACCAGAAAAGTCAAAAAGGATATAAAATTTCTATTTTATAAGAATTCGGTTCAGGGTACGAATCTCCTCATCCCATGATTCAAGAAAATATCTTGAATCTATTTTGATGTCGGATTAGTACATCGTTCAATCAAGTGATTGTTGTTCTGATGCATCAGTAAACGTAAACAAGTAGGGTTGGTCCTGACCTGAAACAATTCACTGCATTTATTTTTGATCAAATTTGATTTGAAATCAAAAATAAATTTACCCATTTTGGGGATAAATCCGATTTTTTGTTCCTGAATGAACTCCTATACATATATGTATATATTCTATTTATATACATATATACTTATATACATATATACATATATGCAGTAAACTCATAATAGAAAATGAAAATGGTTAATTCATAAATTGAATAAAACGGCCCCTTTAACTCAGTGGTAGAGTAACGCCATGGTAAGGCGTAAGTCATCGGTTCAAATCCGATAAAGGGCTTTTTCCACTAAACTCAAGTTTTAGACTTCATTTTTCAGCGAAAAATATCTCGATTTTTTTCTCAAAAAAGAAAAGGATAATCACCATTATAATTAATTATGATTATTCAGAGTTCTAGTTAGGAAGTTGAACATTTAGTCATTATCATAATGCCTAATTGCACGTATTACTTATTAAGAGTAATCTACCCGTAGTAACATAGTAGTCCTTTTCATGTCTCATTATTCCAATTTTTTATCCTGGGATATAACAGAAATATTCTAGAATATTCTAGATATCTAATTCCTCTTATTAATCGCCAAACCAAAGTGTTCTTTTTTTTTCCATTGTTCTTATGAAACCCACCATCAAATTCGAAATAAATAAAAAGTAAGTGGACCTGACCCATTGAATGATGACTATATCAGCTATTCTGATATTTAAATTCGATATAGATGAAATTATACAAGCGGATTTCTTTTTATTTCCTTAGACCACGCAAAGCAAGAATTAGTCGATATTTATGATTTAATCTTCTTGTTTGTTACTGGATACGC